TGATACATGTTCCTTCTATTTCTCCAAGCAAAGCTCTTCGCATCGCAATTCCTATTGTATCGGCTTGGCCCTTCATAAGTGGAGCCAGAATAAAGCGTCCATAATAAAGACGCTTGCTGTCTGTTCTTGATTCAACACACTTCCATTGTAGTGCCCGAGTAGATATTATTACGTTCTCTTGAACCATAGTAATATTATTTTATCAAATCATTGGATTATTTATTTCTCTTGAAATATCTTCAATTTTTACACACGTCTTTTTTTAGGGGGTCTACAGCCATTATGTGGCATAGGAGTTACATCTCGTATGAAACTTAATAGTATACCACTTCTACGAATAGCTCTTAATGCTGCATCTCTTCCGAGACCGGGGCCTTTTATCATGACTTCGGCTCGTTGCATACCTTGATCCACTACTGTTCTAATAGCATTTCCCGCTGCGGTTTGAGCGGCAAATGGTGTCCCTCTTCTTGTACCCTTGAATCCACAAGTACCAGCGGAGGACCAAGAAATTACCCGACCCCGTACATCTGTAACAGTCACAATAGTATTGTTGAAACTTGCTTGAACATGAATAACTCCCTTTGGTATTCTACGCATATTTTTACGCGAACTAATATGTCTATTCTTACGTGAACTAATTCTTGGTATAGTTTTTGCCATATTTTGCCATCTCATAAATCTAAGTCAGAGATATATGGATATATCCATTTAATGTCAAAACAGATCCTTTATTTAACATCTTTACATTGGGTCCTTTAAATTTTAAAATTTTATAGATCCCCTTTTTTCTAAAGATTATCCTTGTCTTTGTTTATGTCTTGGGTTGGAACAAATTACTATAATTCGTCCTCGTCTACGGATCAGTCGACATTTTTCACAAATTTTACGAACGGAGGCTCTTATTTTCATATTTGTCATTCCTTAATTCTGAATTTCTTTATTGGAAGAAAATAAGCTTCTTGAAATTTTTCAATTTCGAATTGTATTCCCACGAAATCAATGTTGAAATTGAAAAAAAAAAAAACTATCTAATCATTCGAATCTTTGTTTTGGAGTCGAAAAATTATACGTCCTCCAATTGAATTATAATGACTTGCTTCAATTTTTATTCTATACCGCCAGTATATCTATAAAAGTATATGTATAAAAAAAAATACGTCGAATCCTTCCTGAAACATAACCTAAAATCAGGTCTTCATTATCTAAATGAATCCAGAGCATACCATTGGAAAGTAATTCAGAAATGAAACTTTCATGAATCTTTTTTTTGTTCTTTCACTTGAGTTATCAACTAACGTGGAAGGAGAAATATTATAAACTCGCCTTTTCTCTTTTTTTTTTTCACAAATAGAAAAATTTTGTATATAATTCAGATCTCAGAAAGATTACCATATATAACACAAAATTTCTCCACCAATTCCTTCTAGTCGAGCCTCTCTGTCTGTCATTATACCTCGAGAAGTAGAAAGAATTACAATCCCCATTCCGCCTAAAATTCTAGGAATTCGTTGATAGTTAGAATAGATTCGTAGACCGGGTCGACTGATCCGTTTTAAATTTAAACCATTTCTATATGGACCTTTCCTATTCCTTCTATGTCGTAGGGTTAAAACCAAAAAAAAATTCTTGTCTTCCTGATGTTTCCTCATGTTTTCAATAAAACCTTCTCGTAAAAGAATTTTAACAATGTTTTCAGTAATGTTAGTAGATGGTATTCGAACTGTTTTTTTTTTATTCATGTCAGCATTTCGTATAGAAGTTATTATGTTAGCAATAGTGTCTTTACTCATAATAAACTAAGATTATTGTTGTCCCCGAATTTGAATATAATTAACATGCTCTTTTTTTCTTTATTTTTGATTTCTGAATTTTTAAAGGTATATACGTGAGACACAAACAATCTACTAATTAAGTTAATAAATTTTATTCAAATACTATAAAATACTCTAACTGTATTATAGTCTTGTCTTATAATACTTCAGGTGCTAATGAAACTATTTTAGTGAAATTTAACTGTCTTAATTCTCGGGCGATCGCTCCAAAAATTCGAGTTCCCTTTGGATTTCCTTCTTGATCAATAACAACTGCAGCATTGTCATCATATCGTATTATCATACCGTTGTCACGTTTGAGTTCTTTACAAGTACGTACAATTACAGCTCTGATCACTTCTGATCTTTCTAGAGGTGTATTTGGTACTGCTTCTTTGATTACAGCAATAATAACGTCACCGATATGAGCATATCGCCGATTACTAGCTCCTATGATTCGAATACACATCAATTCTCGGGCTCCGCTGTTATCCGCTACATTCAAATGGGTTTGAGGTTGAATCATATCATTTTTTATCTGTTTTTTCAATGCAAAAGGCGAAGTAAAAAAAAAAAATGTTGTTTATTCAAAACAAAAAAGAAACCTGAAATTTTTTTTTTCATCCAAAAAACTTCTTTCTTTTGTTTCTACATTTCTATCCTGAAATAATGAATTGAGTTCGTAT